GGAAAATCAAATTTAATGAGGATTTGGTTCATCCCACACGTACACGCCATGGGCATCCTGCTTTTCTATGTTATATGGACTTGTATGTAACTATTGAAAGTGAAGATATTCTATATAACGTGACTATTCCACAAAAAAGTTTTATTTTAGTTCAAAATGATCAATATGTAGAATCAGAACAAGTGATTGCCGAGATTCGCGCGGGAAGATACACTTTGAATTTTAAAGAAAGGGTGCGAAAACATATTTATTCCGACTCCGAAGGAGAAATCCATTGGAGTACTGATGTGTACCATACACCTGAATTTGCATATAGTAATGTCCACCTCTTACCAAGAACAAGCCATTTATGGATATTAAAAGGAAGTTCGTGCAGATACCGTGTAGTCTCTTTTTCAATACATAAGGATCAAGATCAAGTTCATTCTCTTTCTGGTTCTGGCGAAGGAAGATATATTTCGAGCTTTTCAGGAAATAATGATCAAGTTAGATACAGATTCTTTAGTTCGGATCTTTCTGGTAAAAATCAAAGTAAGATTACTGACTATTCAGAGCATAATCGAATCATATGTACTGATCAGTGTAATCTCATATACCCCCCAATTCTCCATGAGAGTTATGATTTATTGGCAAAGAGGCGAAGAAATAGATTCATCATTCCATTCCAATCGATTACAGAACGGGAGAAAGAACTAATGTCCCCTGCCGATATCTCGATTGAAATACCCATAAATGGTATTTTCCGTCGAGAAAGTATTTTTGCTTATTTCGATGATCTTCAATACAGAAGAAACAGTTCAGGAATTACTAAATATGGGACTATAGGAGTGCATTCAATCCTCAAAAAAGAGGATTTGATTGAATATCGAGGAGTCAAAGAATTTAAGCCAAAATACAAAATGAAAATAGATAGATTTTTTTTCATTCCCGAGGAAGTACATATTTTACCTGAATTTTCTTCCATAATGGTACGGAACAATAGTATCATTAGAGTGGATACACGAATTGCTTTAAATACAAGAAGCCGGGTAGGCGGCTTGGTCCGAGTGGAGAAAAAAAAAAAAGAGATTGAACTGAAAATATTTTCTGGAGATATCCATTTTCCTGGAGAGACAGATAAGATCTCCCGACACAGCGGGATCTTGATACCAGCAGGAACGGTAAAAAAAAATTCGAAGGAATCCAAAAATTTGCAAAATTGGATCTATGTCCAACGGATTACACCTACTAAGAAAAAGTATTTTATTTTGGTTCGGCCCGTGATCATATATGAAATAGCAGACGGTCTAAATTTATCAACACTTTTCCCTCAAGATCTGTTGCAGGAAAGGGAAAACCTGCAACTTCGAGTTGTTAATTATATCCTTTATGGATATGGTAAACCTGTTTTTGGAATTTCTGACCCAAGTATTCAATTAATTCGTACTTGTTTATCGCTGGATTGGGACCAAGAAAAAAAAAGTTCTTCTATTGAGGAGGCTCATGCTTCTTTTATTGAAGTAAGTATAAGAGGTCTGATTCGATATTTCTTACGAGTTGACTTAGTGAAATCCCATAGTTTGTATAGCCGAAAAAGGAAGGATTTCTCAAGTTCTGGATTCCTATATGATAATGCGTCAGAGCGTGCCAATATCAATCCATTTTATCTCAAGGCAAGAATTCAACAATCACTTAGACAAAATCAAGGAACTATTAGTACGTTGTTGAATAGAAATAAGGAATGCCAATCTTTGATAATTTTATCATCAATTAATTGTTTTCGAATGGTTCCATTCAACAATGTAAAATATCACAATGTGATAAAAGAAAGAATTAAAAGCGATCCTATAATTTTAATTAGGAATTACTTGGGCCCTTTAGGAACAGCTCTTCAAATTGCGAATTATTCTTCATATTCATTTTACCATTTTATAACTCATAATCAGATCTTGGTAACTAAATATTTGCAACTTGAGCTTGACAATTTAAAACAGAACGTTCAAGTAATTCAAATTAAATATTATTTAATGAATGAAAATGGGAGAGTTTCTAAGTCCGATCCATGCAGTAACATCATTTTGAATCCATTCAATTTGAATTGGCATTTTCTCTATCATGATTATCATCACAATTATTTCGAAGAAAGATCCCCAATAATTAGCTTGGGGCAGTTGATTTGTGAAAATCTATGTATAGCCAAAAACGGACCACACCTAAAATCGGGTCAAGTTATAATTGTTCAAGTCGACTCGGTAGTAATAAGATCAGCTAAGTCTTATTTGACCACTCCAGGAGCAACTCTTCATGGCCATTATGGAGAAATCCTTTTCGAAGGCGATACGTTAGTTACATTTATATATGAAAAATCAAGATCTGGTGATATAACGCAAGGTCTGCCAAAAGTGGAACAAGTGTTAGAAGTGCGCTCTATTGATTCAATATCGATGAACCTAGAAAAGAGAGTTGAAGGTTGGAACGCGTGTATAACACGAATTCTGGGGATTCCTTGGACATTCTTGATTGGTGGTGAGCTAACTATAGTGCAAAGTCGTATCTCTTTGGTTAATAAGATCCAAAAGGTTTATCGATCCCAGGGGGTGCAGATCCATAACAGACATATAGAAATTATTGTACGTCAAATAACATCAAAAGTGTTGGTTTCCGAAGAGGGAATATCTAATGTTTTTTTACCTGGAGAACTGATTGGATTGTTACGAGCGGAACGAACAGGACGTGCTTTGGAAGAAGCGCTCTGTTATCGAGCCATATTATTGGGAATAACGAGAGCATCTCTTAATACTCAAAGTTTCATATCTGAAGCGAGTTTTCAAGAAACTGCTCGAGTTTTAGCAAAAGCTGCTCTCAGGAGTCGTATCGATTGGTTGAAAGGTTTGAAAGAGAACGTTGTTCTAGGGGGTATGATACCTGTTGGTACCGGATTCAAAGGATTAGTGCGTTTTTCACGGCAACATAATAACATTTCTTTGAAAACTAAAAAGACAAATTTATTCAAGGGTGAAGTGAGAAATATTTTGTTCTACCACAGATAATTTTTTGATTCGTGCATTTCAAAGAATTTTCATGATCCAGCAGAACAACCTTTTATAGGATTTAATCATTCCTAAGTTTTCACTATCTTCGGTCATATGGTTTAGTAATAGTAATAAAAATACTAACAAATAGAAAAAAATGAATGACTTAGCTCGTGTAGCAACAGAAAATCTACGGTAAAAAGATAAGGTTCCATCGGAACAATTTTTTTTTCAGGGTACCTCTCGTCTCTCTTGCTTTTTTTTTTAAACAAAAAGAGAGATAGAAAGCGTGGGAGAAATGACAAGAAGATATTGGAACATAAATTTGAAAGAGATGGTGGAAGCCGGAGTTCACTTTGGTCATGGTACTAGGAAATGGAATCCGAGAATGGCACCTTATATCTCTGAAAAGCGTAAAGGTATTCATATTACAAATCTTACTAAAACTGCTCGGTTTTTATCAGAAGCTTGTGATTTAGTTTTTGATGCAGCAAGTAAGGGAAAACAATTCTTAATTGTTGGTACCAAAACTAAAGCAGCTGATTCAGTAGCACGAGCTGCAATACGGGCTCGGTGTCATTATGTTAATAAAAAATGGCTCGGTGGTATTTTAACCAATTGGTCCACTACAGAAACGAGACTTCATAAGTTCAGAGACTTTAGAATGAAACAAAAGGCGGGGGGATTCAACCGTCTTCCGAAAAGAGATGCGGCCGTGTTGAAGAGACAGTTATCCCACTTGCAAACATATTTGGGCGGAATTAAATATATGACGGGGTTACCCGATATTGTAATAATCGTTGATCAGCAAAAAGAATATACAGCTCTTCGAGAATGTATCATTTTGGGAATTCCAACGATTTGTTTAATTGATACAAATTGTGACCCAGATCTCGCAGATATTTCGATTCCAACAAACGATGACGCTATAGCTTCAATCCGATTAATTCTTAACAAATTAGTATTTGCAATTTGTGAAGGACGTTCTAGCTATATACGAAATCCTTGATTAATAATAAGATAAATAAATTCTTTTTTGAACCCCATAGGTTTATGTAATCGCTTTTTATTCCTGAATCATATAACATAAAAGGCATCCAAAATTGTTGGGGATATTATGTGATTAGTTGGTATCCAAACAAAATATACAATTCAAGTGGGCAACTCGAAACAAAGATAGTTGAATCAAAATAATTCCTTTTCAAATTCTATTTCTTTCAGAGGGCGATATGAATGTTCTATTATGCTCCATCAGCACACTCAAAGGATTATACGATCTATCTGGTGTGGAAGTAGGTCAACATTTCTATTGGGAAATAGGAGGTTTCCAAATCCATGGCCAAGTACTTATTACGTCTTGGGTTGTAATTGCTATCTTAGTAGGTTCAGCCATTGTAGCTGTTCGGAATCCACAAACCATTCCGACTGGCAGTCAGAATTTCTTCGAGTATGTCCTTGAATTCATTCGAGACGTGAGCAAAACTCAGATTGGAGAAGAATATGGTCCATGGGTTCCCTTTATTGGAACCATGTTTCTATTTATTTTTGTTTCGAATTGGTCGGGGGCTCTTTTACCTTGGAAACTCATACAGTTACCTCAGGGGGAGTTATCCGCACCTACGAACGATATAAATACTACTGTTGCTTTAGCTTTGCTTACATCAGTAGCATATTTTTATGCGGGTCTTACCAAAAAAGGATTAGGTTATTTCAGTAAATACATTCAACCAACTCCAATCCTTTTGCCCATTAACGTTTTAGAAGATTTCACAAAACCCTTATCACTTAGTTTTCGACTTTTTGGAAATATACTAGCGGATGAATTAGTGGTTGTTGTTCTTGTTTCTTTAGTACCTTTAGTAGTTCCTATACCTGTCATGTTCCTTGGATTATTTACAAGTGGTATTCAAGCTCTTATTTTTGCAACTTTAGCCGCAGCTTATATAGGTGAATCCATGGAGGGTCATCATTGACTTTTTTTTTGAAATCGTCTTTTTTATCTTAGTCCAAGGCAATGTATGCGCAGCTCAAGATAGTCGACTGCCGGAGCATAAGTATACATATACAAAGGTATATACGATCTAGAACTAGAAGAATAGCCAAAATATTACGACATTAGGGAATTGTAAAAAAAAGGAAAGAGATCTAAAAGATCTTTTTCCTAAAATGTATGTTTGGCCCCTTCCCTACGAGTAAAATCTTCTTTTTATTTTGTTTGTTTGAGGCAATTCAAATATTAGGAGTCATAATCTGAATAAGAATTTTTATGGATTTGATTTATGATACCGATGGGCGATTAAAAAAGATGCTCTATAAATCGATTGAAATGGAAATCGATTTTATTCAATTCATTGACCAAACGCAAATATTAATTTATTATTCAATTGAATAATAAATTAATATTAATACAGATTCAATTGAATAATAAATTAATATTAATACAGAAATTAACATAAAACATAAATAATATAATAATAATATATAATAATAATTAACATAATCATAATATAGGAAGGAAATAAAATAGAAATAGAAAATCAAGTTCAATTTAGTTTAAATTACATAAACTTAGGTCAACTAAGTATTGACTGATATTTCTAGGCAATGCTTCGAACTAATGAATTGATCCATTTATATTTATATTGATCACCCCAGTATTGAATAATAATAATAAAATGGAAAGGGTTTGTTGGGGGTTGAACTAGGTGTATGCAATAGAATTCCAACTTCCTTTGGTGGATGGTGGGAAAAACCATTTCTATAGTCCGATTGGATCTACGATACAAATAGTGGGTTTACGTTATAGAAGAAACACATGTATATGTGAGATTAGATATTAACTAGTTATATCTGAACTAAGTTATATCTAAAAGATATATCGAATCTGCCTTACTATTACTATATGTATATGTGAATTTCGATAAGGATTGAAATTGAAATAGAAATCGTTCCCTTTCGCCTATAAATATGAATTGAATATTGAATGAAGAAAGAGATTCAATCAAGAAAAACAAAATGAAGAATGGGTCATAACCAATAAAGAGATAGAAAAGAAAAAGTCGTATGGATTTACAAAAACTCGTAGATAGGAACTAAAAAATAGATATCGAAGTAGTTCTGATGATTCAATCTTCAATAGTATTATTATATTTCTACTTCAACTCACTTCAATTCGGAGCTCTTAGTTACTTCGACTGGATGAATCTTAACGATGGAATAATTAAGTCATAGTTTTTTGGTTGATTTGTATCATTAAGTATCATTAACTATTTTTTTTGGTACGAGGAATTTATCATGAATCCACTGATTTCTGCCGCTTCTGTTATTGCTGCTGGGTTGGCCGTCGGTCTTGCTTCTATTGGACCCGGGGTTGGTCAAGGGACTGCTGCGGGTCAAGCTGTAGAAGGCATTGCGAGACAGCCCGAGGCAGAGGGAAAAATACGAGGGACTTTATTGCTTAGTCTGGCTTTTATGGAAGCTTTAACAATTTATGGATTAGTTGTAGCATTAGCGCTTTTATTTGCGAATCCTTTTGTTTAATATTTCATCTTAATCCTATAAGAAAAAGAAAAATACGTATTTTTCTTATTGTTCTGTTCTGGGCTTGATGCTTCCTTTTTCGAATTAATATCAAGAATTAACTACTACAATTACTTTTATTCGTTGGGACAATAACCCAAGGGAAGGAATGATTTGAGGATGAGGAATTATTATACTGATTCACTTTCGTCCTTCCCCCTCGATTTATTCCTTTCCCTTCTTAGTTCAATAGAACCCCTTTTTAAGGGGGAAGAGAAAATTATTAAAAAAAAATCGACAAATAGAGAATTAGTCTATTTTATCTATAAAAATCTATAAAAGAAAAGGAGATCATATGAAAAATGTAACCGATTCTTTCCTTTTCGTGGGTCACTGGCCATACGCCGGGAGTTTCGGGTTTAATACCGATATTTTAGCAACAAATCCAATAAATCTAAGCGTAGTCCTTGGTGTATTGATTTTTTTTGGAAAGGGGGTGTGTGCGAGTTGTTTATTTCAAGAATAAACGGGATCCAACCCGCTGCACTTTGTTCGTTATAAGGGTGCATGATCCCGCGAATTACTTTATGAATAAATTAAGAAATCCTCTTTCAGAACCATAGCATTTCGTGATTCATTGGTAAATCGACGTTGATTCTCTCTTAACCAATAAGATGGGACTAGGAATATGGTTAAAGCTAAATCGTTTGAAGTCCAGACGCAGCATGTACTCTTTCTACTACATATGTTAATAAAAAACGGTTTAAAAAGAAAAATGAAGGGTTGGAAGAAATTGTTTTCGATATACAACACTCATGTCGAGAAAATGATTTGAGTCCATTATTAATTATTAGAAAAATGCCTATTTCATCCGTTTTTATACAATGCTAAATTGATGACCTATGTAGAACGTAAAAAGAGTTCTTTGAATTTGAAGAAAAAAGAAACAATTTTGCTGACAATTACTTTC